CCAGAAAATCGAGAGAATTTTTTGATAATTGGTTTATCCGGATCCGTATCCTTCCTGATTGAGACCACATGTAAAAATAATATTGCCATAAATGGACAAAGTAAAATTTCCACTTATTCATCAGAAGAGGCGTATCCTTGGAAGACAGAATTGATTTTCTTTGATATCTAACAAAATGTATGAAAGGGTCCTTGAACAAACATAAGTTAGTCTGAAAATCATTAGCAAAAACTTCTACGAGATGTTCTATTTTTCGATAGAAATGGATTCGTTCAAGAAAGACTCCAGAAGCAGTTGATCGTAAATGAGAGGATTGGTTACGGAGAAAAAGGAAAATGGATTCGTATTCACATACATAAGAATTATATAGGAATAAGAAAAATCTTGGATTCAAAATAAAAAGGGATTTCTTTGGAGTAATAAGACTCTTAAAATTGCAATACTTGTAGAGAAGGAATCGTAATAAATGCAAAGAAGAGGACTCCTTTACCCAGTAGCGAAGGACTTGAATCAAGATTTCCAGATGGATGGGATGAGGTATTAGTACATCTAACACATAATTTAAATGTGAGAATTTGTCCTCTAAAAAAGGAAATATTGAATGAATTGATTGGAAATTATGAGATTTTACTCTTTCTTTCCCTTGTAAATAAGATCCTAATTGTAGGGAAAATGGAATTTCCACAATGATTGCAAATCCGGCCGATATCATTTGAGAATACAAATTCTTATTGTGCCCAAAAAAGGGATTTTGATTAGAATCATTAGAAAAACTAATAAAATGATTCTGTTGATACATTCGAGTAATCAAACGTTTTACAATCAGTAAACTGAATTTATTGTCCGAACCCGCATTTTCCAAAAAAAGTGATCTATTACTATTAAAACCATGATCATGAGAAAGTGCATAAATATACTCCTGAAAAAGAAGTGGGTATAGGAAGTTATGGTGTCTAGATCTATTGAGTTCTAAATAGACTTTAAGTTCCTCCATTTCTAATTTGATTTGAACCAAAGATAGGGGATCCTTTCGATTATAAAATGATACATAGTGCGATACAGTCAAAACAAGGTATTCTAGTAAGAAAATAATAGATACCTCAGGACAGATAAATTCATCAACGGATTCTCTATCCCCTCTTTTGCCACCTAATTGATTTCGGTATAGGCTAACAAAATGGTTAGAAATCCTTTATTTTTTCAACCCAATCGCTCTTTTGATTTTGGAAAAAAAAAACTATCTTTTCCGTATCAATATACTGCTTCTTCTACACATTCACGTCTAACCTATACAGAATAGGGAATCACAAATAGTTAGGACTCATAAAAAATCAATAATCCACTCAGGAGAAAAACTTTTACCGTACCAGGAGCTAATTTTTTTTAACATTAAATTAGATCGGGTAATCATTCAAATTAAGAACAGAAGCTCGTTGCTTTTTGTTTCCCTATAACTATAATTTGGAGTCATAGAGCTCTATCCATTTATTAACTTGACCCAACTTTGAATTCACTTCATTTTTTGTTCTGCACAAAAAAATTCAAAGACGAATTTGTACCGATCCATAATATATATATATATATACATTCCTCGAATATATTCTTAGAATTCTCCGTTGATACGACATGCTGTTTTTTCCATCCAGTCCTTTCAGGATCAGTCGTGGTCTTACAAACTCTACCGATGGTATGGACGAATCCCGTTCTTCGTACAAATGTGTAAAAGAGGCTAGTCGCACTTAAAAGCCGAGTACTCTACCATTGAGTTAGCAACCCCAAAAAAATTCGAATGTGTCGATACAATCGGAATAAAAAATTTAAATTTCATGACGCAATAAAATAAAATAAAATAAAAACATTCAATTAGCAAGAATTTCTTTTTATAAAAATGTCTAGTCGATTCTGAATATTAAATGATAAGATCAGATCAAAATAAAAAAAAAATTAAGATATTTAATAAGAAATTAAGATATTTAATAAAAAAAAGGTTTTTGTATCACACAAAAAACAATTTCTTGTGATACTTGTGATACAAGAAATTCAAAATTCAAAGAAAGAACCCCTCATTTGAATGAATTTAAGTAAAAAACCAAGCCTATGGAACAGGGATAAAGAAATCGATTTATCTACGATCGAATTATATTTGTTCAATACACTGTTGTCAATATAATTGTGAATGTTGAATCTAATCTAATTTATAACATTAAATAAATACTAAAAAAAAGAAAGAATACAAAAAGGAAAGAAGAGGGAGAGAATAGTATATAGTAAAGAAAAATTTGTATAAAGCTATACACAAGTCATCCACACCCTCTTTCTTTTTTGTATTTCATTAATTGAATTCTGTTTCAGTTTAATTAAGACTAAGTTACGTCAAAACCCCTGCCTTCTTTGAAATATCATGAACAGTTCCTGTAGGTTGAGCCCCTTTTTCAAGGAAATCAAGAATCGCGGGAATATTTAAATAGGTTTGGTTATTTATCGGATCATAAAAACCTACTTTTCGAAAATCTCTTCCTTCTCTTCGGGATCGAACATCAATTGCAACGATTCGATAAACGGCTCGTTGCTTTCTACCACATCGTTTCAAACGAAGTTTTACCATAACATGCCTCTAGTTTTGAACCGATCTGTAATTGATTCAATTATGGAATCTTGAATAGTCATTAGTTCGTCCGGTCCTCGGTCAGTACATAGTAATCTACACTTTTGACTTACGTATGTAAGTCTATGAAAAAAAATTTTAGTATGAGTAAAAAAGAAATATTTTATTGTATGAATGCAAATCAACTAATATCAATATCTAAGCAATATATATATATTATCTACTTGTTTTATATTGTTTTATATTTCTTTTTTTTTTTATAATATTTATATAGAATATTTATATAGAATATTTATATAGAATATTTATATAGAATATTTATATAGAATATTTATATAGAATATTTTATTTTTACTTCAAATTTTCTTATATTTACTTATATTATTAAATACAATCTTATATTATTAAATACAATATCTAATGGCTTCTATTTTCTTTTTATACTTTTATACTTATATCTTTTTATACTTATATTTTTTAAATATGGCTATTATTTATTAGTCTATTATCCTATTTATTTATATTATTCTATTTTTTTATATTATTTTCTATTTATATATTAAATATGATTTTCTATTTATATATTAAATATGATTTTCTATTTATATATTAAATATTATTTTCTATTTATATATTTATTCTATTTATATATTAATTTTGTTATTTATATTAATTTTTTTATTTTAGTATTAATCTTAATTTTTTTTTTATTTTAAAGCGGAATATATAAATAGAATAAATATATAAATAGAATAAATATAGAATAAATATATATATGAACAGATAACAGATAAATAGAATATAAAGCATATATAAGATATAGCACATTAATAAAAAATATCAAATTTATAAGACTTATAAAAATTTATAAGACTTATAATAAGAATTATAAGATATAGAATTTATAGATATAGAATTTATAAAAAATATTTTATAAAAAAAATATATATATATAAGATATAGAATTCTATATATATATCTAAAGATATATCTAAATAAAAATCTAAAAAAAAAAGAAATAGATATAGAGAGAAAAAAATACTGATAATAAGTCCTTAAATCAGTCATTTAATCATTAAAAAAAAAAAAGAATTCAAAGTCTCGCCGTAACTCTTAGAAATTAGAAAATAAGATTTAGCAAGTTAAAGGGAAATTTGGATTATGACATCTTTATTCAGATATAAAAAAAATCTTCTGCTGGGACGAAAGGATTCGAACCTTTGATCACCGGGACCAAAACCCGTTGCCTTACCGCTCGGCCACGCCCCATTCTTTCTATTTGACACTACTAAAAAAAAAGAATAATATGGGTATTCCATGTTTGTCAAGTCCAGTTTGTTCCAACCAAAGATATAAAGAATCTATGTGATTAGTGCCGAGATTTTCACACATATGAGTATAGAATGAAACCGAATTTATTGATCATTACATATAATTCAATTAAGATATTGTATGAAATTATGATTTCTTCGATTCTCTTGTAAGAATTGAAGATGCAAGAATTGAAGGTTTTTTGATTGGGTGAGTTCAAATCACAAGAGGTTTGTTTTAATCTGCCTTATTTTCCTTTCTTCCTTTTTTCCTTACATCAAAAACATCTTAATAATTCAATCAAAATTATCTCCAAGACCAAAATTTTGTTATGATTAATACCTTTAATTTTATCTGTATCTGTTTTAATTCTGCCCTTTTTTCGAATAGTTTTTTATTCGCGAAATTACCCGAGGCTTATGCTTTTTTAAATCCAATCGTGGACGTTATGCCAGTAATACCGGTTCTCTTTTTGCTCTTAGCCTTTGTTTGGCAAGCTGCTGTAAGTTTTCGATAAGATCCTTAATACTTGCCTAGAAAAATTCTAACAATTGAAAAGATCAAATAAGTCTTACAATATAAACGAACCCTCAATTCAAACATTGAAATTCTTGGATAGCCGGAATAAATTTTGATCGCCCTTTTTCTTTATTCTGGTCCTTTTTTCACCAAAAGACCCGACTTACCATTCATCACAATATCGAATTGTTGGTATGAAAAAATTTTTTGTAATGGTAATGAAAGACTCAACTCTTATTACAAATCCATTTTTGAAAACGCTTTTCTATTTCTAAAGATTCTAGTCCATTTCTATAAATACTAGAAACCGCTTCATTTTCATTTTTTAATTTTCATTTCTTGGTGTCAAAATCAAACTATGTCGTATAAAAACAGAAAATCTATTCTCTTTTTTTTTTAAGATCTTGGAGATTGTGTAATGCTTACTCTTAAACTCTTTGTTTACACCGTAGTAATATTCTTTGTTTCTCTCTTCATCTTCGGATTCCTATCTAATGATCCAGGACGTAATCCTGGGCGCGAAGAATAAGAACATAAAGAAGGCTTCCTTGCTTTATTTTTCTAT